TTGTTTGTTACTTGTTAGTGGAGTTCCAACGAAAACTGCCCAATTAAAGGGAATGCCAGAATTTTCTATTTCTTCTATTTCTAGGATCAATCAAATAGGTTTTTTCGTTATAAAACATGGGATTCTATGGAAGCAATGAGAAATAGATACTAATAGAACAAGTAAAGGGGGGAAATAAAAAAACATAGTATAGAAAAGTTATACAAAGTCATATACGAATCACTACCCCCCCTTTTTTAATTCCTTAATTGAACTTCATTTGACTAGGGCGAAGTTACTTAAAAACCTCCGCCTTCTTTAAAATATCCTGAACAGTTCCGGTAGGCTGAGCACCTTTTTCAAGGAAATATAGAATAGCAGGAACATTTAAATAAGTTTCATTCTTTATCGGATCATAAAAACCCACTTTCCGAAGATCTCTTCCTTCTCTTCGGGATCGAACATCAATTGCAACGATTCGATAGACGGCTCATTGGGATAGGTGTAGATGAACAATACCCCCCCCTAGAAACGTATAGGAAGTTTTCTCCTCGTACGGCTCGAGAAAAAATGATTCAAAGTTTTGTCTATGTATAGAATTCTAATGAATAGCAAAATAGTCCATAAAATAAATTAGACTATGATTTAACTCATTTTTCTTCTTCCTTCTTGAAAAAAAATCATTTGTACTCATAACTCAAGTTTAAAAATTTTTTTAAATAGCTCAAAGGAAAATCTTTAAGCAATTTCAATTTCATTTATTGAGTGGTCTTTAACCCCCCTTTTTTTGTCTCGTTTAAAATCTATTTGGATTCCTTATTCTGATCCAGTTATTAAGACAATTGAAACGGCGTTTCCTTGTTCTGGGATCCTTTATCTTTGTTTAAAATCATTGGGTTTAGACATTACTTCGGTGCTTCTTAATCCTTTCAAAATGGCAGCAACATACCCTTTTTGTGATTTCTTTCTATCAAAGAATCGTACGAACGGTTGATTCCCGCGTGATACACTTTGGATCGAAAAAGTTTTCTCAATTCCAACAAATTTTATTTTCGAATTGAAAACTTGCTCGAATCGGATCCTTTCAATTTCTATATCGAAAATCTACTTACGAAGTTGTTCCAATTTATTGATTGGCATTAACCCTAGATCCTTGCCCCTGAGAAATGAATCAATACTTTCTACTCGAGCTCCATCATGTACTATTTACATTACAACCCCCCAAAGGGGTTCTAGTGGAACAGAACAAATGATGTCGAGCCAAGAGCACCTTCATTCCTATATAAAATGGTGGATGTAAGACTAAGAATCCACACCGGATCGTGTCCTTCAAGTCGCACGTTGCTTTCTACCACATCGTTTCAAACGAAGTTTTACCATAACATTCCTCTAATTTGGAACCAGTATGGAATTGATTCAATGATGGAATCATGAATAGTCATTGGTTCAGTCGGTATATAGACATAGTAATGTCTACTTTTTTTTGTTCTTCTATACATAGATGGTAAAGATTTTTTCAAAAAAAATCTTAGCAAGACCCCATCTTTAAAGATTACATTTGATCATCATAAGAAAGCTAAATCTCTGTTTCTTTTCGAATTGAATCATCAATGATTTCAAGCATATAAATAGATTGAACAATAAATCCCATTTCGTTTTTTTTCGTGAGATGGCTAAAACTAAAAAAAAAAAAAGACTGATGTAAGGAAAGAGTTAGGTCTTTATTCTTTCGAGTCTGATTTTCTCAATCAGATGAACCAATAGGAGGTTTTGGTATCTATCAGATAGACTGAACAACTGTCACTGTTATGGATATTCTATGTTAAATATTTCAATTTAAACTTTTCACATAGAAGGGATTACAATTATTTTTCACAAAAACCGAAAGACTGTTGTTACTGAAATAGAATGAAATCGAACGATAACAATACATACATATAAGCTAAGCATTTCCTCATTTTATATGTATTTTCGTATTTTGTTTAACCTGGAGTTAAGTAATCTTTCTGCAATCTTGCCATAAAGTAAAATTAATAAAATATATGAATCACCCCCCGTCTCAGAAAATACATCCGTTACATATGTAACTTGATTCTTTGTTACTGCAATTTGGACAGACACAGATATTAAAATTAATACCTTCCGTTGCTGATTAACGCCTATCTACTCCCCGAATTCTATGGGAATGATGAATCATAACATAAAGAAAAAAGGATCCTTTTTTACGGAATGCAGACTCTCTTGTCTAGGGACAAAGATAAACAAGTACAGATTAAGTCCTTGCTCCTATTTTTTATTTTACCCTAACCCAGTCTTAAGAGACTTAATCCCATTGAGTCAATTTAATTAGTACCAAGAACCCCCTCTTGCTCTTGTTTAGAATTCAAGAGATCCGCAGAACATTAATAATTGGGATACCTCATTTAAGTTTAAGGAATAGGGAATAAGAGATAGGGAAGATAGGATCTTTCGTATTTCGATTCACGAAAAAAAAGGATTTCAAATAGATATGGGACATCAGGTTTTTCTAAGTAACTAACTTCTTTCAATATGAAGGCAATGAGCATAGGACGAAAAGCCCGCCCCACCTTTTTGAATTCAAACTCTTGTGATCTATGTTCCCATCTTTCTTGGATCACAAATCTATTCAGTTACATCAGCATGTCATTTGAACTCGATTCAGTTCAGTTTTTGAAAAAAAAACGGATATGATTCAGAAAAGAATCATTAAAAATAAGAAAAGAAACAAGAATCACATTCTCTCCTAGACCTTTAAACAGAACCTTGTTTAAAAAGTTTAAAAAAGCAATGCAATCTTTATTCTGATAAAATTTAGATAGAATTTATATGCTCTGGGACGGAAGGATTCGAACCTCCGAATAGCGGGACCAAAACCCGTTGCCTTACCACTTGGCCACGCCCCATTTCGATTTCTATTCGACACTAATAAAGAATAATATTGGTATTGGGTGTTCGTCAATTCTAGTCCAAATATCTATAGAAAATGTTTCTAGAACAGATTAGATTCTTGCTAGGATTTTGACACGCGTAGATATAGAATTCACCTCAATTTATTGATCATTACATAGAATTCAATTAAGATATTGTATGAAAGTATGATTTCTTCTATTCTCTTTTGAGAATTGGAGGATTTTTGATTGGGTGGGTTCAAAGAAAAAGAAGGTTTTTTTACCTTACTTGATTTTTCCTTATATCAATAACTCAATCAAAATGCAATTATCTCCAAGAAAAAAATGTCTGTTATGCTTAATATCTTTAGTTTGATCTGTATCTGTCTTAATTCTGCCCTTTATTCGAGTAGTCTTTTATTCGCCAAATTGCCCGAGGCCTATGCTTTTTTGAATCCAATCGTAGATTTTATGCCAGTCATACCTTTGTTCTTTTTTCTCTTAGCCTTTGTTTGGCAAGCTGCTGTAAGTTTTCGATGAAATCTTTAATACTATCCTAGAAAATTCATGATTTATTCGAGAAAAAAATTCTAACAATACAAATACAATTAATAAGATCAACTAAGTCGTACAGTATGAACCTTCGATTCAAACATGGAAAGTCTGGGATAGCTGCGATAAATCCAAATTTGGCTCGCCCCATTTCCCCATTCTGACCTTTTTTCCAATGAAAGACCCTAATAGGGTCCCCCACAATATCTAATTGTGGATATGAAAGAAATTTTGGGTAATGAAAGACTCTTATTACAAATGAATTTTCATTTCGGAAAATTCTTTTCTATTTCTAGAAAGCACTTCATTTCTTGGTGTCAAAATAGAATATATTAGGGTATAAAAATGGAGGATCTATTCTCTTTTCTCGTTTTTTCCAAAAAATGATCTTGGAGATTGTGTAATGCTTACTCTCAAACTTTTCGTTTACACAGTAGTGATATTCTTTGTTTCTCTCTTCATCTTTGGATTCCTATCTAATGATCCAGGACGTAATCCTGGGCGTGAAGAATAAAATAATAAAATAAAAAAGGGTTTGCGAAATTTGAAAGATAAATCAATCATCAACGGAAACGGAAAGAGAGGGATTCGAACCCTCGGTACGAATAACTCGTACAACGGATTAGCAATCCGCCGCTTTAGTCCACTCAGCCATCTCTCCCAATTGAAAAAGATAATTACATAATTACTATGTTACATTACACATGAAGTAAAGATTGAAAAAAGTCTTTTCTTCTCTTTCTTTATATTATTTATATTATATATATATGAATATGATATGTACAACTTTTATCAGCAATTCCATTTAGATAAAGTAAGGGCTCAAAAGGTCCAATAGAAAGAAAAAAAATATATAAAGAAAAATAAAGAGGGCCCCGTTACTTTGATTTTGTTCCTTTTATTCCCATGGCCTGGCCTGGTCAATACCTAGCCGGGCCTTTTTTTTGTTCCACCGAATCCTAGAATTTCTCTGATTGGAAAACAAAAATGCTTGCTATTAAAGCAACAACAAAAAGACGAAGGACTATTTCCTTTCTTATTATAGAAAATAAAAGTGTAATTTCTTATTATTCTTTCTTCCTTTTTATTTACTTGACGACCTTACTGGAATAAAAAAAAGGAAACTATGGATTCTTACACAATCGATTTTTATGTTATAATTTAAGTGGTTTTGACGAACCATATCTATCAAAACTCCTCCAGCAAAAGAAAAGATAGAACTTGTTATTTAGTTATTTATTATTTAAACGAGCTCTCTTTTCCGAATCTCATTAAATGAAAATTCCCTCACGAAAAACGTCACCACTCTTATTTTCATGATTCTTTTATGATCCTATCTTGATTACGCCTAATTCTCCTATTCGACAAAAGGTCCATTTTTATATAATAATCGCATTGTAGCGGGTATAGTTTAGTGGTAAAAGTGTGATTCGTTCTATTAACCTCCTTAATAGTTAAGGGGTCTTTCGGTTTGATTCATATTCCGATCAAAAACTTTATTTCTTAAAAGGATGTAATCCTTTACCTCTCAATAACATATTAGAGGAAAAATATACATTC